ATACAGAAATGATAGAATCATTTCTGATTGGATCAACTCTGGATCTTCGATAGAGATGAAATGAGATAAACAATAAAAAAATAGGAGTAAACACTTTTCGATATAGGAATTGGTATCTAATAAATTCAAAGATTCCGGCATAAATGAAAGAAAAAGGAAAAAAGCGAGGAAGGACATCATAATGAGATCCTAATCTTAAAACAACAAAACAAAAATGGGGGATATGGCGAAATTGGTAGACGCTACGGACTTAATTGGATTGAGCCTTGGTATGGAAACTTACCAAGTGATAACTTTCAAATTCAGAGAAACCCTGGAATTAAAAATGGGCAATCCTGAGCCAAATCCTATTTTACGAAAACAAATAAGGGTTCAGAAGAAAGCAAGAATAAAAAAAGGATAGGTGCAGAGACTCAATGGAAGCTGTTCTAACAAGTGGGGTTGACTTCTTTACGTTATTACATTAACGTAATCCTTATATCAAAACTACAGAAAGGATAAACCTATATACATACGTATATGTACTGAAATCCTATCTCAAATGATTAATGACGACCCGAATCTTTATTTATTTATATTTCTATAAATAATAAATAAAAATCGAAAGAGTTGTTGTGAATCGATCCAAATTGAAGAAAGAATCGAATATTTATTAATAAAATTTATCGTACGAGAATAAAGATAGAGTCCCATTCCACACGTCAATACCGACAAGAATGAAATTTATAGGAAGAGGAAAATCCGTCGACTTTAGAAATCGTGAGGGTTCGAGTCCCTCTATCCCCAAAAAGGCCCGTTTGATTCCCCAATTATTTATCCGATCCGCTCTTTTCGTTTCGTTAGCGGTTTAAAATTCGTTATGTTTTTCAATCATTCTACTCTTTTACAAATGGATCTGATTGGAAATTTTTTTTTTCTTATTACAATATTTGTGATATATATGATACGCGTACAAATGAACATCTTTGAGGAAGGTATCCCCACTTCCAATTTGAATGATTAACAATACATATCATTTCTTGTACTGTATTAAAACTTATAAAGTTTTCTTTTTGAAGATCCAAGAAATTACAGGGTCTGGATAAAGCTTTGTAAGACTTTTTTTGTCTTTTTAATTGACATAAACTCAAGTTATCTATTAAAATAAGGACGATGCACGGATAATGGTCGGGATAGCTCAGCTGGTAGAGCAGAGGACTGAAAATCCTCGTGTCACCAGTTCAAATCTGGTTCCTGGCACATGATTTATTTGTATGAGTATCCGTTTTACAAATGAATTGATATGGGTCAACATACATATTCATTACTAGTCTATATCATGATAGATACTTATCTATCTAGGTGTCTGAGAATATACCCTTTCTAGAATTATAGAATAGATGAGTAAAGAGTATGTCTATAAAATCTGTAAAATAAAAAAAATGAGATTTGACTTCCTTTTCTTTTTTATTTGTTCATACGGTGTCTCTTACCGTTCAAAAACAATGTTAATACTTTAGATATTTAATACTTCATACATATTAAAATAGAAAGGTTAAATTAATTGGTTGAAAGACTCAAAGGTATAGTCTCGCGGAGTTGAAAGGTGGGAATAACCAAGATTCATTTCAGATACAGTACAAATAAAATCCAAGCCCTCCTCTCATTTCGTTGTCTTTTCTTTTCATATTCTATTTCTTCATTTCCTCCTATGTGACTTTGTCGAACTCATTTAAGTTTTGTGCGTGGTACATAGTTCATGATGCGAAACTCTTTTAGGTCATCCTAATACTAATTGTATTTTTTTAATTGTCTTGTTTTTTTTTTTATTTATCCTTTTTATTTCTATTTTTTATTGTTTCTATTCAAATAAATAAATATATAATATATAAAAATAGAAACAATTTTTTTTTATTCTATTTATTTTGTATTATTTATTTGTATTTGATTTATATTTTATTTCGTTTTATTTAGCCCATTTAGAATAGAATGCGAATGAGACTTCCATTACGCTCTTTGGTCTATAAGAGAACGTACAAACATTATTTGAATACCTGGAGTTGTAGAAGTGAAAATTAGTTTCTTATTTTATTATTTATATTTAATTTTATTATTTATATTTAATGAGCATCCTGTATTTCATAAAAATTCGGGGCAATATAATCCTTACGTAAGGGCCATCCTATCCAACTTTCGGGCATTAAGATACGTTTCAGACGTGGATGATTATCATAAAAGATTCCCAACATATCATAAGATTCCCTTTCTTGAAAATCCACACTTTTCCAAACCCAGAAAACAGACGGAATTCTAGGATTCCACCTTGGGGCAAATACTTTTATACATACCTCTTCTGGTTGATCTATACCATAAGCTATTCTCGTAAGATGATACACACTAGCTAACAGTCCGCCCGGTGCTACATCATAGGCACATTGGGAACGTAAATAATTGTAACCATATACATATAAAATGACAGCAATGGAATGCCAATCCCCAGGCTTTATTTGTAAAGTCTCTA